GTGCTTCGGTGGGTGTATTCTACTAATCATAAGGATATCGGGATTATATATTTTATTTTTTCATTATGGAGAGGTTTAATAGGGGTTGTAATAAGGTTAATTATTCGTTTAGAGCTGGGGAGGGTCGGGTCGTTACTAATGGATGACCACTTGTATAATGTGCTAGTTGGATCACATGCTGTTATAATGATTTTCTTTTTAGCAATACCGGTGATAATAGGAGGGTTTGGTAATTGGCTGATTCCTATTATGTTGGGAGTAGGGGATATAGCTTTTCCACGGTTAAATAATTTTAGGTTTTGACTACTTCCAGTTTCTATGGCATTTATAATAATATCCCTGATGATAGGGGGTTCTGGCTCAGGGTGGACTATTTACCCTCCTTTAAGTAGGTGGGTCTATAGAAGTGGAGCATCTGTGGATTTGATGGTTTTAGCCTTACATGTGGCGGGCATTTCATCTGTATTAGCTTCTGTGAATCTGATGGCTACTGTATGGGGTGCATGTAGTGATAGTGGGGTGAGTTTTGAGAAGTTGACTTTATTTACATGGTCTTTGATGGTCACTGCAGGGCTGATTATTTTAACTGTTCCTGTTTTAGCAGCAGCTTTAACCATATTGTTGTTGGACCGAAATTTAATAACTACTTTCTTTGATCTCTCTGGAGGGGGCAGGGTGATTATGTATCAGCATTTGTTTTGGTTCTTTGGTCATCCTGAGGTTTATATTTTAATTATGCCAGGATTTGGTATTATTTCTCATATGGTGATGGACTCTAGCGGTAAGTTTGAGGTATTTGGGTATCTTGGAATGGTGTATGCTATAGTTAGTATTGGTGTTCTAGGTATGCTAGTGTGGGCCCACCATATGTTTACAGTAGGGTTGGACGTAGACACTCGAGCTTATTTTACAGCGGCCTCTATAACTATTGCCGTACCTACAGGTATTAAAGTGTTTAGATGGGTAGCCACTTTGTACGGGTCTGAAAATAAAGGGGACAGAGTATTGTTATGGGTATATGGGTTTATTTTTATGTTTGTGATTGGGGGGTTAACTGGTGTAGTCATTTCTAACTCTAGGTTAGATATTATACTGCATGATAGGTATTATGTTGTAGCACACTTTCATTATGTGCTTAGAATGGGGGTAATATTTTCTATTATTGGTGGGTTTATTTATTGGTACCCTGTATTGATCGGACTGGGGATGAGGGACAGTATGCTAAAGGTTCATTTTTGGGTTATATTTATCTCTGTAAATATGACTTTTTTCCCCCAGTTTATTTTAGGACTTAGAGGGATGCCCCGACGGTATAGAGACTATCCGGATGTGTATGAGTGGTGGAACTTATTGTCAACCATAGGGGCATTTTTAGGCTTGGTCTCACTATTACTGTTAGTTGGTATTATCTGAGATAGGGTTTACAGTAAAAAGGTGGTGGTATTTATTAACTATCCCCTAAGTTGCGTAGAAGGTGGGATAGTAAGTGTTAAAGGATACCACGCCAATAAAGAGGTGGTAAGTGTATGGTGTTACTTGGTTAGTATAATAGTATATATAATTACCATTTATAAGGTTCAACCAGGTAGTTAAATTAGTGAGTAGCACGTGAAAATTTGGATGTTATAGAAGAGATATCTCTAGTTAATTCTCCACCTGGCTGATTGCCCGATTAGGTGTAGTACTGTAGATACTATAATTGTATCAGCCATCATAGCGATAAAATGTTACACCTCTTTTTTTTAATTTAAGTATATAATTTATGGGGATTAGGGGTTTCCTTTCGTATACGGATCTTAGGAGGGCAAGTAAGGTTCTGTGTCTCGAAGCTTTAAGATCTTGATTTAATGTGGGTTGATAAAAGTAATCTACTTTACTGAATTAAGTGGTGAGAGGCTATTGGTTGAAGTATATTAGTTTAAGCATTAGTGCAGTTAAGCTGTATGGTAGCAATAGTATGGTGTGTAGGTAGTGGGAGGTGTAATAGTGTATAGTATTATTGCTCTAGTATTTGTTATTAGTATTATTTAGTGGGTTTGTGAGGGTTAAAAGTGTAATGAGTTCTTTTTGTATAATCTAAGTATTAGTAGAAGTGTGTTATGGGTGATACAAAGTAGGCGCTTTTGCTGAACTAAAGGGCCTCACGAATGTTTAGTAAAAACATTTCCTGATAGTTTTCAAGTAAGTCCTGCTCAATGGTTCATTTAAATAGCCGCAGTAATTTGACTGTGCTAAGGTAGCGTAATCATTAGTCTTTTAATTAAGGTCTAGAATGAAGGGGTATACGATGGGGCCTGAGTAATGGAGGTGTGGTTTGAAGTTTTATTTTAAGTGAAAATGCTTAAGTTTTATTAAAGACGGAAAGACCCTAGAAGTTTTATAATATTTATTTCGTTGGGGTAACGGTTGGAGAACAGGTTTTAATATGTTTAGTAAATTACTCTAGGGATAACAGGACAATTTAGAAAGTTAGTTCGTATATGTTTTTAAGGTTGTTACCTCGATGTTGGATCATCTCATCCTATGCTGTGTATAGGTTTAGGTCTGTTCGACCTGTGTGAGTTACGTGATCTGAGTTTAGATCGGTGTGAGCCAGATCGGATCTTATCTTAAAGTCTGTTCAAGTGGTACGAAAGGATGCTTGAGCTGCAATAATTGGAGTATTAGATTGTCAGAGTAATGAGTCAAATTTAGGATTTGAAAAGGGTTTCATCTAATTGTGATGGAGGTTATTTTGGTGGCTTCTTTAAGGGTAGTTCGTATTATAGGGGTGGTCCCTGTGCTTAGAGTAGGGCTTATGGTTATATTAGTGGGCTTTATCTTGAGTATGGGGGTGGTGGCCAGGTATTGGATTCAGCTGGTATTGGGGGTTGTCTATATTGGGGGTATTAGGGCCCTATTAGTCTATGTAGGTGGTTATGGCCTGTTTGTTAAAGGGGTTTCGTGGGGGGCCGTGTGTTTATCTTTTAGGTTTATTTTCATGTTGGTGTACTTGGGGGATTCTGTGTTAGCTTGTAGGTCTGGAATGTTAGAATCTTTTGAGATGGGCTTTAGGGGGGCCATGATGGTCTTTATGGGGGTAGTGTTAGTAGTGGTACTCTTTTTAACTTATAGTATGCTTAGGGGCATAGGTGGGATAATGCGGGTTTATTTAAGTTAGTTCTAAGAATGTAAGCTTGTCAGGCTTAAGGGTGAACTTAAATATGGTGATGTTTCTTATTGTAGTGTTTATGGTGTTGATGGTTGGGGCGGTCTTGGGTTAGTGGTTATAGTAGTGGGGGGTCTGGGTTTAGCGTTGTTTGTTGTATCTTGGGATCTGGTCTGGGGAGACTGGCATGGGCTGGTTGGGCTGGTTATAAATATATTGCGTGGGTTGGGTAAATTTGGGGTTAAGTATGGTGTAGGTTGGGTGTTGGCTGTGGTTATGGCTAGTATCATAGCTATAAATTTGTATGGGTTGCTTGGGGAGATTGTAAGAATGTATTACCCTTACATCATGATGGTTACAGCGGGGTTGTGGGTAGTGTTGGTGGTGGATGATATGGTCTTTTCTGTTAAATTTTTGCCCCATTTTGTTCCTATAGGTGTTGGGTTAGGTATAGGGGTTGTTTTATCTCTGTTGGAGTTGGTAAGACATTTGATTCGGCCTTTGACTTTGTGTGTACGTTTGAGCACCAATATTACTGCCGGTCATGTTATGATAACGATGTTGTCATTGTTTTGTAGGGGGTCTTTTTTGATATGGTGTGTTTTGTTTGTGGGGGTGGTGCTAGTGGTGGTGCTAGAGGTTGTGGTCGCACTATTACAGGCCTATATCTATAGGTCTTTATTGAGATTGTATCATAGTGAGTTTGTTTAGGTTGTTACTTACTGTGGTATGTTTTATTGGGGGGGCTATAGTTATAGGGTCTTTAGTTATCATGTTGCGGTTGTCTTTAAAGGGTGGGTATGTGAAGGCCTTTGAGTGCGGGTTTACTAAAATGCAAACCACGGGGGGAAAGATTTCTGTGCGATTTTATCATATGTTAGTTGTGTTCTTGTTGATAGATGTTGAGGTGGTGTTTTTGTTTTTTTGCCCGCATATTAAATTTATAACTGGTGCAGGGGCGTATTATGCGGTATTAGTATTGGTTGTAGTTTATTTAGTTGGTCTAGTGTATGAGTTATGAGTGGGAGGGCTATCCTGATCTGAGTAAAAACCTAGGTGAATATACTGTAAATTTTCAAGATTTAAGATACCTTGTGGTGGTTTTTAGTTGAGTTGTACAACTTGTGATGGATTGGCTCAAAATATCTATAATGCGCGGAGCTAACGAGTGGTTTCGCGCGCGTATAAAGAGAGAGAGAGAGGTTTATAGGGGGGATCGTTTAGGGGCAGTATAGCCAGATGGAATAGGATGGGTTTTGGGGGGCTTCTGCGGCCTTTCTTCGGGGATTTGGATGGTTGTGCGGGGGTTTTTTTTGATTGTTGGGGATCGTACCAAATAATGAATGAGACGTTTTGACTGAACTCTATGTGGCGGGACCACGGAAAATTTATATACCCAAATTATTTAAAGGAAAAGTGTTTTCGCAAAAAAGGAAAAAGAAGTAGCCTAAGAGATAAGAGTGGTCTGCTTACATGGATAGCATAGGGCTCCGCACATTATAGGGGTCAGGGGGGTCTACGGCTTGGGTGGTGAGATTGGGGGATGTGTAAAGGATTGAGTGTAGTCAAAAATGATGGTTTATTTACAGTAAACAGGACCGTAGGGCGTTCAAAACACGCCAAGCTCAGGTGAGTTTTAATTTTTTGAATTAAAGGTATATGGTGTGTCTCTAGGTGTTGTATAGCATGCGCTCTTTTCGTGGGCGAGGTAGGTTCTTAGAGAGTCAGACTAGTTTAATGAGAATTGGGTTTTTGTAAAATTCGGGTTTAATCTGACTGTAACAAAGCCAGAGGGGGGTTTAATTTGAAGTTAAATAAGGCTTATAGCTTGTTACGGTGATTTGGTGGATTATTGTGGTGGTTTGGTGGGCATGGGTGTTGAATAGAGTGTCTTTGTTAAGGTGGTTGGTGTTTATGGAAATTATGGTATTGGTGGTGTTGTTTATTTTGGGGGGATATGGGATTTTGGGTGTAAGATCGGGGTTTGTATTTATTGTGTTGTTGTTTGTAGGGGTTATTTCATTAGTATGTAGGCTAAGGTTATATGTGGTGATGGTCCGTAGTGTTGGTAGGGACAGGGTTGGCATGGAAAATATTGTGTAGTGTACTATGTATTTTTGATTGGGTTGGGGGGTTTTATGGATAAATTGGTATTTGTGGGGTTGAGCATAACTATTTTGGTTGGGTGGAAGATGGTGGCGGTTGTTGGGGTGGGTATATCTATATATGGGGGTAGTAGAATAGATTTACTATCGTCTGTTATGGTTGAGTTAAGATTGTACGTGGTGAGTATGGGCGCTCTTTGGGTTATTATGCATAGGGATAGAGGGTCCGATTGAGGTTTGATGGGGTTGATAGTGGTTGTACTGGTTTTACTGTTTACTTCTTCTAGGTTTTTGGTGTTTTATATTGCTTATGAGGTGACAGTGGTGTTATTGGTGGTTATGGTGTCTATTTGGGGGCACAATCCAGAGCGATTGGTAAGTTTGACATATTTGATTGTTTATATGTTTGTATTTTCAATACCTATGTTTTTTGTATTATCTTATGTAATAGCTCTGGAGGGGGTAACTAATTTTAGGGCCTTGTGGTCTGTTAGGGGGGTAATGGCTATTGTTGTTTTTTTAGCGATGTTGGTCAAAGTGCCGGTTTACATAATACATCAGTGACTGCCTAAGGTGCATGTAGAAGCGTCTACTGGGGTGTCTATGGTATTGGCAGGGGTGTTGTTGAAGATGGGTGTCTATGGATTTATGCGGTTTTACTGTGTATGGGGCATTGTGACTTGATTCAGAGGGTTAGTGGCAAGGGTAAGGTTGGTGGGTATGGTAGTTATGGCTTTGGTTTGCGTGTTTGTTTCTGATATTAAAGAGGTGGTGGCATACTCTTCTGTTGTGCACATGGGAATTATGGTTGCAGCCATGGTGTTTATGAGTGGTAGGGCCTTTATGGGGGTGTTGGCTATAGCTGTATTTCATGGATTTTCTTCTATGATCCTATTCCATCTGGCTGGTATGGTTTATGGTGTTGTGGGGAGGCGGAGGTTGTTAGTATGCAAAGGGGTGTTGAAGGCGGGTAGTGTGGTATCAGTGGTCTGGTTTATAGCTTTGATTATAAATATGGGGTTTCCTTTGACGGGCAATTTTTTGGCCGAGGTTCAGTTGGTTACTGTTTTGGTCAGTAAAGGGTTGGGTGTGGTTGTGTTATTAGGTTTGTACCTGTTTTTAGGGTGTATATATAATATGTTAGTGTATGTGTATTTAGTGGTTGGGTCTAATTTTGAGGGGCCTGGAAGGTGGTTGAGGGAGTTTATGGGAGTTGTGGTAATGGTATGATCAATTGAGGTTTTAATTTATGTACTGTTTATGTAGTTAAAGTAGGTGATTATCATGTCGCATTGTGGTTGCGGAGGTGGGAAGCTTTAAAGTGGTGGTGTATGTAGTGTTTTTTATGTTGTTTATGATAGTGGTTTTATCTTTGATGGCCACTGTGTGGGTATTTAGGGGCATAAGGGTTATAGTGTATGTGATAATGATAGAAGTGTCTTGGGGGATAGTTAAAGTAGGAGTGGTGTTGGACGAGATTAGGGTGGTAGTGTCTATGGTGGTATTGGTGGTGTCTATGATGGTAATGGTGTTTAGGGCTTATTATATGGTGGATGATGGTAGACTAAGGTATTTTGTGGTAGTAGTGTGTGTTTTTGTGTTTGGAATGCTTGTTTTAGTATTATCTGGAAGTTTTCTTGTTAGGTATGTGGGGTGGGATATTTTGGGTGTAGTATCTTTTATGTTAATCATATACTATGGGAATTATACTAGGGTAGGGGGGTCATTGGTTACTATGTTGATGAACCGTGTGGGCGATTGTCTCTTGATTATTGCGTTTGTCTGGGTTTTAATGGTAGACCAGGAGTGATGGGCAGTGGGTAAGGTTAATAGGGTAGGGATAGCGTGTTTGTCCCTGTTGGTGATTATAGCGGCAGTAACCAAGAGGGCACAGTTTCCGTATTCTGTGTGATTACCATTGGCCATGGCTGCGCCTACCCCAGTTTCGGCGTTAGTGCATTCTTCTACTTTGGTTACTGCCGGAGTGTACTTAATGATTCGTTGGAATGGTGTAATAGGACAGTGGGGGGCCGGGGCATTATTGGTTATGTCTATAGTTACAGTATTGTATTCTGGGTTAATGTTAGTCAGGGAAGAGGATTTTAAAAAAGTGGTAGCTTTATCTACTTTAATACATTTGGGGATTATGATGGGGATGGTGTCTTTGGGGGGGTGGTATTCAGGCTACGTGCATTTAGTGCTTCATGCTGTTTACAAGTCTTTGTTATTTATTGGCGTAGGGGTAGTAATTGTTAATATGTCCCATGATCAAGTATTTGGGTCTATATCTAGGGTGTGTAAGTTCTTAAGGTTTAATAGCAGGTTAGTAATGGTGAGGGTGTTAAGGTTGTCTGGTCTTCCGTTTTTTAGGGGATTCTATACTAAGGAGATTATTGTAGGGCTAATGTTAGGGAGTAGAATGAGTATAGTGTTGGTGGGTGTAGGGTTGGCAGGTTTATCGGTTAGGGTTTTATACTCTTTGCGCTTATTATGGGTATTTGTTGGTGGCGGCCCTTCGAAGTCTTTAGTAGTTGTGCGTAATGGGCTGGTTCGGATAATAGGGCCGAGGTTTAGGGCGTACGGGGTTATAAGGGTAGTTGTGGGTTGGGTGTGTGTGCAGATGATAAGGGTGGGTATTTATGAGGTGCCAATAGAGGAAGTAGAGGTTGTAATGTTTTATGTGGTTATATTAGTGGTGGTAGCTTTTTTTTGAGGGGTGAAGTTTTCATATTTATTGGTGGGCGGTTATTGGGTAGGTGTGTTTACCAGTCTGATAGTGTCGGGGGCCATGAAAGGCTTAGAAGTGATCAGGGAATTTGATGTGGTTTGGGTTGAGTATGTGTATGGTGAACTTTGTCCGAGGGTAGTACATGGTGCCAGGGTTGTTACATGGGTAACTTTAGTTAAAGGGGTGTTAGTTTATATCATTTCTTTCACTTTTTTAGTTTTTATTATTGTAGCGTATTAGCATGTCAGAGTAATGAGTCAGATTTAAGTTTTGTGTATGGTAGTTCCTGCTAATTCACATTTTAGTTTTAAGAATGTAAGCTTTGGGGGCTTGAGGTCTAAAGGTGTGAATGAGAGTATTAAAGTTGTATTATGGTGTTGTGGATAGGTTTTTATTAAGTCTACCCACCCCTATGTCTATTAATTATATATGGGGATTTGGGTCTATGTTAGGGTTGTGTTTAGTTGTTCAGGTGGTGTCTGGGTTTTTGCTCTCTTTGTTGTATGCGTGTGGAAGTTCGTTGTCTTTTTATTCGGTGGTGTCTATTATAGTGGATGTGAATTATGGATGAGTGGTGCGATATGTTCATAGCTCTGGGGCATCTTTATTGATGTTGTTAATGTATGTCCATGTTCTGCGGGGGCTTTGATATGGGTCTTTTAAAAAGGCTAGGGTATGGATGTTGGGTGTAGTAGTTTTAGTGGTTATAAGGTTGGTGTCTTTTTTAGGCTATGTTTTGCCTTGGGGGCAGATGTCTTTTTGAGCGGCTACGGTGATTACCAGAATGGTAACTGCTGTACCTGTAGTTGGGGAACACTTGTCTTGGTGGTTGTGGGGGGCATTTTCTGTAGGGGACCCTACTCTGGTCCGGTTCTTCAGGCTTCATTATATGATGGCTTTGGCAGTGACTATTGTTGTTTTAATACATTTGATTAATTTGCATGAGAGGGGGAGAGGGAACCCTGTTGGTTGTGATTCAGTGTTGGACAAGTTAAGATTTCACCCTCTCTTTAGCTATAAGGATGTGTTAGGTTTGACGTGGGTTATGTGGTTGTATATTGCTGTGGTATGTGCGGATCCTTTAATAGTTATAGATAGGTCTAATTATGTGGAGAGAAGCCCCATAAAAACCCCTAGGCATATTAAACCTGAGTGGTATTTCTTATATGCATATTGTATCTTGCGGTCTGTGAGAAGTAAGGTGGGTGGTGTGGTATTGATGGTGATGGGGATGCTGGTATTGCTAGTACCCGTGGTTACTAGTGTATGGGGTGTAAGGGTAAACCCCGTTAACGGGGCAAGCGGGTGATTGGTGTATATGGTTGTGTGGAGGTTTATTGGACTTACTATCTTAGGGGGGCATCCGGTAGAGTATCCTTACCAAATATTGGGCGAGGTGATAACTGCGGTTTATTTTATGTCTGTTCTTATGATTGTTTTAGTGGAATATGTAGTGAGTGTGCCTAGTTTTTAATAGTATGCGTTTACTGGTGGTTGCAGCCATGGTATTAGTTTTAGTTTTATTACTAGTGGCGTACTTTACTATGTTGGAGCGAAAGGTGTTAGGTTATGGGCAGTTACGTAAGGGCCCTAATAAAGTAGTATTTTTAGGACTTGGGCAACCTCTATTAGATGGTGTAAAGCTTATGATGAAGAGGTTCCATCCTCTAATGGGGGGTGTAGGGTGAGCCTATTTGGGTTTACCTATGTTGGTATTTGTGGTAATAATGTCAGTTTGGTCGGTTAGGCTGTCTATTTTTGGGATGTTTGGTGTATTGTATTATATGCTTGTTTTCATAGTATTAGTAGGGTTAATAGTGTTAAGAGTTTTTGTACTGAGGGTATACAGGGGGTCTAAGTATGGGGCTATTGGGGCTATACGGGGGTTGGCCCAAATGGTGTCCTATGAGATTTTAATGGGATTAATCCTTTTGATTGTTGTAATAGTTGGATTTTCTTTTGAGTTTACCAGGTCAGGGTTGTTGATTTATTTTTTACCTCTGATATTGGTGTGATGAGTGGTGTGTGTGGTAGAGACTAACCGTGCTCCTGTGGATTTTGTGGAAGGGGAATCTGAGTTGGTATCTGGTTTTAATGTAGAGTTCGGGTCAGTTTTGTTTGCTATGTTATTTTTAGGCGAGTATGGCATGATGGCGGTTTACAGGGTGGTTAGGGTTTATATGTTTTGTAGTGTTGGTAGTTTGAGGGCCAGGTCTGTTTTGTCATTGGGGCTAATGGTAATATTTTTGTGGTGGCGGTTGACCTTCCCTCGCTATCGTTATGATTTGTTAATGGATTTGAGTTGAAGCGTATTTTTGCCTGTTGTTTTGGTCTTTTTCCTTTCTTCATTTGTTTTAATTAGCTTGTAAGTCTAAAGGATAGGAATGTTCCCCAGTTTTATGTAAGGGGTAATTGATCGGGTTGATGGGTTTAGTGGTTTATAGTGCCGGATTAACGGGATTTATTGATGTTAAATTTAAGCTTAGGGCCTATAAAAGTCTGGTATGTTAGTGGCGGGTTTCTTGCTTATTGTTAGCATGTCATGGGCCGTCTATGTTTCTTGAACAGGTGCGAGGTTCGTGGTTTTGCAATAATGCTAGGTTTGAGTTTAATACGGTATATTGTGTTTAGTGGAGGTAAAATGCTCACTGTACATAAGTATGATTTTTGGGCTTTTTAGAGTAAAGGTTCTTGAGCATGGGTAAGAGGGGTTAGGTATAGGGGGGTTAGGTGGAAATAATAGGATGGGCTATGTAGGGGTTAATATTTTTCTGCTGAAAATTGTTCATGCGGGGGATAAAAATGGGTGTCAACAAATCTGTGTTATGGTTTTTGAAAATTATATGATTTTTGGGATTTGGTCTTTTTATTATACCCAAAATGGTAGAGTTAAGTTTTACACAATAAAAGAAAAAAAAAAATTTTTTTAAGGGTAGGCTAACCAAGCTTTAGAACTCATATTTCTAAGATGTTTTTCTCCTTGAAATATTTTTAACTTTAGATTTGTTAAGGGTAATACACACTTTCTACCTCAAAAATGATTAGACGGAATGAGTGCGGAGTAGGTCAAATAAAATTTTAGAAATAAAATATTAAGTATGTAGAAATAGTTGATTAAGAGCGTGCCAGCGGTTGCGGTTAAACGATAAATTGGCCCTTAAGTAGGTGATACTAGATTTAGGTGAAGTATTTAGGGGTGAAATTTGATGATATTTTTATTATAAATGTTTGTGATTCAGTAGGGTTGAATTGGATTAGAAACCCAAGTAATTCTGGTATAGTTAGCACAGGAGGGGTTAATTAAAGAGTTTGGCGGTACCATTTAGTAGTAGGGGGACTTGTACATTAAAGGGATAGTAAACCTGTCTGTTTGCTTATTTTGTTGCTTCTTGTACGATTATTCAGGTACTTGTAGTGCCTATAGTAAATAAATGTAGGGGTTATAAATGAGGTGGAGTGAGTCTTGGTTTTAAAGGGGTAACCAGAAGGTTGTTCTATAAAGAATTTACAAGTAAATTATATAAAGGTTGAATAAATCAGTGGTAAGTACATATTGCCCGTCAACCCCCCTCAGGGGGGTAAGTCGTAACATAGTGAGCCAACTGGAAGGTGGGCTTTACTGGATCAGCTCTAGGAGTATAAGATTGAAGATTTTAAGTATAATTTCAGTGGTGATGGAGTGGGGTAAGATAGGCATATTTGACGGGCTTAGAGTGTTTATAGAGAAGTTGGTGGGGTTTAATGATTTTATAATAGTGTTGAGGTTAGTGGTGGTGTGGTTTGTTCTTATGTTAATGTTTAATGAGTTAGTTTTAACAATGCTTAATACTTGGGATATGGAGAGGGTGATAGTGGAGTTTATTTGGACTGTGCTACCTCTAGTGTTATTAGGGTTTATGGCCTACCCGTCAATGGTACTATTGTACATGTATGACGAGGGTAAGGTTGTGGACCTGATTGTTAAAGTAGTAGGCCATCAGTGGTATTGGGAGTACGAGTCCTATCTTAGAGGGGGATCGAGTTATGAGTCGTATATAGAGGGTGCGGGTAATGGGGTCTTGTATCGTCTATTGGATGTGGATAATCGGTTAGTTTTGCCCCTGTTTAGGTCTGTTCAATTACTTATTACTTCTTCTGATGTGGTGCATTCATGGGCTTTGCCTTCTATGGGTGTTAAGGTTGATGCTATTCCAGGAATTATCAATCAAGTTACTTTGAATTTGATTGTACCAGGGGTAATGTATGGACAATGCTCAGAGTTGTGTGGTGTAAACCATTCTTTTATGCCTATTGTTTTAGAGGTGGTAAGTATAGTAGACTACTTAAGGTGGGTGGTGGGTAAATAAGCTCTTAGTTGAATTACAATAGAAAATTGCAAGTTTTCAGGTCTAGGGTTTTGTGTGAAGAATGAGCCCAGGGTATATGGTGGTGGGTAGAGTGTGGCCCATGATTTTATCTATTAGGGTTTTAAATTTAGTACTTACTCTTGTTTCATGTGGGCTGCCCGCTAGTGTATTGGTGGGTTTACCTCTAGTGGTGTTGTCTATTATTGGGTGAATTGGGGACACGCTTTTTGAAGCTAGTGTATTAGGATATGGGGGTAGAAAAGATGGGGTTAGTGTTAGGTTTGGAGTATTGTTGGTAATTGTGTCTGAGGTCATATTGTTTTTCGGTTTATTGTGGTTTTTGTTACAGGTGTCTCTAGAGGGCGTGGTGGGTTTAGGGTATGAGTGGCATAGGGGGATAATGAGCAGGGTGGATATTATGGAGATACCGCTTCTAATTAGTGTAGTGTTGTTAAGGTCGGGGGTTAGGGTGACTTGAGCTCATAGGTCTATTTCTTGTGGAGATAAGTGGGGGTATGTAGTAGGATATTTTATAACAGTGGTGTTGGGGGTGCTATTTTTGAGTATTCAGTATTTTGAGTACGGCGGTCTGGGGATAAGTATCGAAGAGGGGGTATTTCCCAGGGTGTTTTTTGTGTTGACAAGCTTGCATGGCCTCCATGTACTAGCGGGTGTTTTGATAAATATGTTGTCTTTGTGAAGGTCCTTGAGTTGAGGGGTACCGGTTAGGTTTATAGGGGTAGAGGTAGTGATGTGGTATTGGCATTTTATCGATGTTGTCTGGTTGGTGCTATTTATCTTGCTGTACTGGTTTAGTATATTACCTTATAGGTTAAATAAACTAAATAATTTGCTATTATTAGATAATTAAGGTTAGTAGTTGTCGAAATTATCGTTTATAATTACGGTTTATAAGTTAGCTGGTCTACTACTTGTGGGTAAGGGGAATTGTTACTTCCTAATGGGGCTAAGCCACCCACATGAATCTACAGGCACTTGATTTATTACTAATTTATCAAGATTTAGTTCAACTCTAAATTAGATTTGGTGATTAGGGGGGGGGTTATTGTGGTTTGTGCTATAGTGTATGGGGTATTTGTGAGGGCAGGGTTATTATCTAAAGGGGTGGTACTGATCTGGGTGTTTATGGAGCTTGGGTTAATGTTAAGGTTAATCTTAATATACTTTTGAGGTGTAAAGTTGGGCATTGTTGTGGAGTATTATATTTATCAGTCTAGGTCGTCTCTTATAGTATTATTAGGGTGAATGGGTGGAAGCGTGGTAATTGTGAGTGTGTCCTTATTGATAAAGTTAGGAATGTTTCCCTTTCATGTTTATATGATTAAGGTGGTTGGTGAGTTGGTGGGGTTCATGTTTTTTTTAGTTCTTCTTTTGCAGAAAGTTCTGCCATTTTATTTAGTAAGGATCTTGCTTGTTGGTGGGCACATTTCAGAGGTGCTAGTGGTGGTGTCAGTTTTAGTTAGGGTGGGTATTGGTTGTGTGGGGGGCTTGGTGGTTGTATGGTTTAATGGCATGGTGGCATATTCTTCTTTGGTGCACAGGTCTTGGATAATGATGTTGTTGATAATGGATGTAGGGGTGTTTATCTTTTATTTTTTAATATACATGTTAATCATGTTGATGGTGGTATTTGAGTGGGGGAGGTCGGAGTCAGGGGTAGGGTTGATGATAAGCATGGTGGTTATATCAGGGCTTCCACCAGTGCTCAGGTTTGCTATGAAGTTGAAAATGTTGTATGTAGGGGTGATGAGGTATACTCTTCTATTTTATACCATGTTGCTAATATCTGCTGTTAGGTTTATGTATTATTTACGTTTGATAATCTATTATCTCATAGGGGGGCCTTATGGGGGAGACAGTAGGGGAGCAGGGTGGTATAAGGTTGTGGTGATTGTGTTAGGGATCACCCTGATTGGGGTTATAGTGGTATAAT